TCATAAGTAGTTGTTAACGGAGTTGAAGTTACCAAATTTTGAGGAGTAGGTATCAATTTATGCCTAATTGCTCCGGAGATAGTTCCCTTAACTACATTTTCTAAACGAGCCAGAGCCAACCCGAGCTGGTCTTGTAAAAGATCCGCTACAGAGCGAATACGTTTATTTTTCAAATGATTCATATCATCAAGTGTACCCATTCCAAATTTCATCCCAATCAAATGATCGGCAGCTGCTAATATATCTCGTGGTAACAAAAATATATTGTTCTGAGGTATATTAAGATTCAGTCTCCAATTAATATTTCGGCGACCAATCCTTCCTAATTCACACCTTTGGTGAAAGAATTTTTTTTGTAATTCCTTACATAAGGATTCAGAAAATATTGGATCCCCACCTACACAAGAAAATTGTTGATAAAACTCCAAAATAGCATTTTCTTTTGACCCAATTTTTTTTTTCTCCTTATCGGTCAAGAAAGATAAGAAAATTTCAGGGTAGCAAACATTCTCTAGAATTTCTCGTAGATTCGAACCCATAGCTGATGATAGAACTAGAATAGATATTTTCTGTTTCCTACTCACCCGAGCCCATATTCTTGCTTTTTTATCAATCTCTAATTCTAACCTGCCTCCCCAATCTGATATTATGGTGCCGGTATAGACCGAAATCCCGTTATGATCCAATTCTGACTGGTAATAGATACCAGGACTTTGCAATATTTGATTGATCACAATTCTGTATATTCCGTTTACTATAGAAGTTCCAAGGGAATTCATTAAAGGAATGTTTCCAATAAAAATTCTTTGTTCTTGCATATTCCTACTGGTTTTCCAAATTAATCCCGCGGATACATATAATTCAGAAGAATATGTAAGTGATTCATAGACAGCATCTCGTTCTTTTATCAGAGGTTCTACCAATTGATATGTTTCCACAAATAATTGAAATTCAATTTCGTGATCTATATCTTCAATTTTTGGAAACTTAGAAAGTTCTTCTATTAAACCCTGATCAATAAACCGATAAAACCCTTCAAATTGTATCTGATTAAATCCGGGTATTGTAGATGTTCCCTCTTTTCCATCCCCAAGCATCTTTTTTGAATTTCCCATTTATCCGTTTATTGAAAAAATCCCATCCCATCTCTCATTCTTCACCGAATCATATCCATAGAATTCGATCTAGAAATAATGGAATTTCTATTCTGTTTACTGAATCACATGAAATTTTATCCAACTCCAAGATATATGGAATGTATGAAATACGTATGAACGGAGACTAGATTCAATTGGAATTTTTTATAAGAAATAGATCCAAATGGAACAGAATTGAGAAATACCACTGGAACTTACGGAGTTTTGTAAAGACTAGAAAAAAAAGTAATTTCATTTTCACCTATGATATTACATATTCCAATTCGATTGCATACCATAAAAAATGTATTCATCATTGGATCTGTTCGAGCAGATAAACATATAATAAATAGAAAACTTTTTTTTTAACCACGTTACTTTTTCATGTATTTGTATTTCATTGTTCAAAAAAATATTTGCAGAAAAGAGATTTATTTTTACCTTTTTTTAATAGAATAGTTAGAATATCATTGAATTGAAGTAGGTAAGAAAACTTGTGTTTTTTTATTTATTAATTTTTTTTAATTATTAATTTTTTTTATTATTAAAATAAAAAAGAATGCACAGATATATATGTCTCTTTTTCTTCTTTTTTTGTGGTACAGTTAGTTCTATTTGGGACAGCACATGCTGTGCTCTATCAAAAAGGAAATTTTCTCTTCAAGGTATTCAATGAAAAATTGAAATATAAAAATTTATTGAGAATTACTCATACCTAGAGAGAGAAAATACCCCATTATAGAGCTATAACTCTATAACGTATGTTCTGATTCTAGGGTTTACATATACTCATCATTACTCTTATAATTGAAATTGAAGAAGATTTCTTTTTAATTGAAAAAACTCAATATAGATTAGTTATAAATCCATTTCTAATGATTTTCTTAATATTATTAGAAATAAAAAAAATGTAGATTTGAATTTTAATTCAAAAATGGTCATGAATTTACAGTCAATAGTTAATGGTTCTGGTTTGTACTGGATTCTATATTTTGTGACTTAAAATCTATATATATTTTTCGGAGTTGAAAAAAAAATACAATTGGAATCTAGTTTCTATGGTTTTGGCGGCATGGCCGAGTGGTAAGGCGGGGGACTGCAAATCCTTTTTCCCCAGTTCAAATCCGGGTGCCGCCTCAACAACAGACTTTAAACCCCCTATTATAACAAACGGAGGAAAAGACTCTTGATACTTTCTTTTCGTTATTCTAAGCCCCTGGCTCTCGAGGTTCTATTCTCTAACCTAAAGTTTTGCCTATCAGATTCAAGGAAAACTTAAAGTAGTGTAGGGAAATCCGTAAATCTTTACTTGCCACTACTAATTTAGTTCCACTTACTGAGTCTTCAATTAGATTGGATAGCCAGAGAGGGAATTAAATTAATAGTTTTGGAAAGGACCTAAGATACTTTGGATACAGACTCATGAAAGTCTCGGAATGCTCAGACATTCAATCAATATTAGATTAGATTAAGAATTGCCTTTCATTTTACTTCCAAAAATAAAAAACGATAAAAGAAAGAAAAAGTCTTATTCTTTCTACATGTGAGTCAGATTCCTTGGATACTTCGAAAAGTGTCCGTTTGCTTGTGTTTACATCTTGTCGATTCTACTAGAAATTCTATAATAAGAATAACTCATTATAAGATAAGTGGATTTTTTGGAGTAGTTCATCAATGGTGACCAAATACCTCTCCCTTTTTTTGACTCTGCACCAGTGATTTCACTATTATTAGTGAACAATAATGGAATAGTTTCTTCATATTCATAGAAATAGGGGACAGAATTCACATGGATATAGTAAGTCTCGCATGGGCTGCTTTAATGGTAGTTTTTACATTTTCCCTCTCTCTCGTAGTGTGGGGAAGAAGTGGACTCTAGAAATACTTCTAATTGCGGTAATAATCAAACTCTATCAACCTGTATCAATTGTTTGAGTTTTCTATACCGTTCGGCAATTTTTTTTTAAGATTTTTTTTTAGAAATTGGATTTATGTTTTGTTTTATTGACTCATTTTCTAGTTTTATATTAGTGTTTAGACGGTTAACCATTCATGGGGTAACCCCTTTCGAAATCTGAAGAAGCTTCCATCGAATTGGGATTATCTGTATTAAATGGATCAAACAAACAAATGAAATTGAGAAAGTATGTACATACATTTCATATTCTATTTAATTTATATTGACGTTTATAAAGAAAAAGAGAGATATAGGTGGATTCCTTTATATTAAGATATTTCACTTGTATCTTTATACATTACAATAACCAAAATGGCTAGTATGGTAGAAAGAGATCTCTTTCTACCATACTAGCGGGCCCCTTAGGATACTACTACTGAGTCTAATGCATTCCTTTCATTTAAGACGAGAAATTGAAATCTTTTTTTTTTTTTTCATTGATAGTAAAATTGTATTCAAATTAATCATTTTGACTAACCGTTTTTACGTAAATTATAAGCAAAAAAGCAGTAGGAACGAGAATGAAGAGTGCAGTAGCAATAAATGCAAGAATATTGACTTCCATAATTTAATCGTTTATTATTATTTTTTTTTTCTTTGGAATATCTCGGGATTTAATCCCATAGAGATGAGAAATCTTTCGCTTGTAAACTCACTCAGATTAATTAGATTTCGATGATATCGAATGAAAGAAATATCATGAATAACAATATCGGAGCTATAAAATCTAAAATCGATTCATTGTCAAGAATTTAATAGTATAACATAGGAAGATCTTTTATCCACACCGAATACATAATGAGATTCCTGATCCAATCAAAAAAATATTTATTTATGATTCTTTTTCCCGACTTTCTTTTCTACAACCTAGTAGTTTAGTTTACTTTCCTTGTACAATCATCTGATGAAGTATCATAAAAAAACCTTTTCTACTTCGATTCTTTACAAAAATAGTTTCTAAAGAACCTTAAATAAACAATAGAAATCAAATAGAGAAAAAAAGTACGAAGTTCAATTTTGAAATAAAAAAAATTTAAAGGGTCTATCATCTTTTTGGAAAACAAAGAAAGGAAATGTGACAAAGACGAGTCCCAGTAAAAAAACGAAAATATTCCAAAAAATTAACGAGTTAATTTTTCTTACGAGTTTTTTCTTCGACATCGACTCTAATCTTTAAAAAGAGCATATTCATTAGGGAATACGCATTTTATCTTTATTTTTAAAATATCCTCTTTCCTTGGTTGGATTCGAACTATTTGAAATTCCTTGACTTCATAGAAAGAAAAGTATATATAGGTACTCTTGGCAAATGTATTATACGCTATCCTATTCTATTTTCCTACACGGAGATCAGTTGACAAAAAGCGGAAACCCCATACAGTATCTCTTTCTTGAAGTGTTGAATGCTCTCAATAATTATAATTAATTTACATATGTCTCTCTACCCGAGTTAAAATAATCTACTTTTGCTTTATGAAAAAAGAAAAATAAAACAAAAAGATAAATGAAACCATTTTCATCCCCTTGCCCCGAAACAAAAGGGGGAGTTGATGTATTGAATCCGCCGGGACTGACGGGGCTCGAACCCGCAGCTTCCGCCTTGACAGGGCGGTGCTCTGACCAATTGAACTACAATCCCATGGAAATCAAGTGGGTAGCTTACATATTCCTTCTTATGATTTCATTTTAATCATTTCAATTTTAGATTCAAATTTTTGTTTTGTAACAAAGAAAGTCACAAGTGATATATTGCTATCTAGCTATCTATATGGATATCACTTTAGTGAGAGCAAGGCGGATTACTGGGTAATCCTTGCATTATTATCAAATCGATTGATAATCTATTTTTTTACAAAAAAATAGATTATTTTCTCGACTCTGTTCATTAAAGTTTCTATTTAAAGGAT